TTCTAGCGCCATGCCAAATATGTCCGAAGAAGAAAAGCAGAGCAAATGAAGCATGGCCAAAAGTAAACCAACCCCTTGGACTGCTACGAAAAACACCATCGGATTTCAAAGTAGCACGATCTAATTCAAAAATTTCGCCCAATTGAGCGCGTCGAGCATATTTTTTCACAGTAGCAGGATCACTATAACTGACTCCATTCAGTTCGCCACCATAGAACTCCACAGTTACACCTACTTGTTCGACACTATACTTCGACTCTGCCCTTCGAAACGGAACATCGGCTCTAACAATACCGTCTCCGTCTACCAAAACAACCGGAAATGTTTCAAAAAAAGTGGGCATACGACGTACAAAAAGTTCACGCCCTTCCTTATCTCTAAAGATAGGGTGTCCTAACCACCCAACAGCTATTCCATCCCCGTTGTCCATTGAGCCCGCTCTGAATAATCCCCCCTTTGCCGGATTATTACCGATGTAATCATAAAAAGCCAATTTTTCAGGAATTTTAGACCAAGCCTCTGATAAACTTTGATTTTCGGCTATCCCAGCGCTAACTCTTCGATATATTTCTTGCTGGAAGTATCCCTGATCCCATTGATAACGAGTGGGACCAAATAATTCAATCGGGGTAGTTGCTGAACCATACCACATAGTTCCAGCAACAACAAAAGCGGCAAAAAAAACAGCAGCGATACTGCTGGAAAGGACGGTTTCAATATTTCCCATGCGTAATCCTTTGTATAGACGTTGGGGCGGACGGACACTAAGATGGAATAGGCCGGCTAATATGCCCAATGTCCCTGCTGCAATATGATGAGAGGCTATTCCTCCCGGAACAAAAGGATCAAAACCTTCCACACCCCACGCTGGATTTACAGATTGTACCCTTCCGGTTAGTCCATAAGGATCGGACACCCATATTCCAGGACCATACAACCCCGTTACATGAAATGCGCCAAACCCAAAACAAGCCAACCCTGAAAGAAATAAATGAATTCCAAAAATCTTAGGTAAATCTAAAGAAGGTTTTCCTGTACGTTCATCAGAAAATATTTCTAGATCCCAGTACACCCAATGCCAAATAGCTGCCAAAAAGCATAAGCCAGAAAACACAATATGTGCCCCGGCCACACCTTCGTAACTCCAAATACCCGGATTCGTTATAGTACCTCCTGTGATACTCCAACCGCCCCATGAATTGGTTATTCCTAAACGAGTCATGAAGGGTATAACAAACATACCCTGTCTCCACATTGGATCAAGAACGGGGTCAGAGGGATCAAAAACCGCTAGTTCGTATAGAGCCATCGAACCGGCCCAACCAGCAACTAGAGCTGTATGCATTATATGAACAGAAATCAAACGACCCGGATCATTCAATACGACGGTATGAACACGATACCAAGGCAAACCCATGGAAATACCCCTTTAATCAACGAATAATAGACACTATGTAACTTTATTGCATTGTAAAAAGTAAAAAAACTATGCTCTGGACCCACTCTTTCGGTAGATTTTCTCGAGGAAAGAATTAATATTTGTTCTATTCTTTTAGTAATAATAATAATAGATAGTAATAATAGACGAATTCCATTTGTAGGAACAAAAATAAGCAGATCTATTCTATACCCGATAAGTACCAATACGCAATGGTAGAGGGGATTGATCCCACTTTAATTTTCTCTGAGTGAAGACATACCCATTTGTTCATATCATTCCAAAGACCCATTCGTTTCGTAAAAATTTTCCTTTAGTCATAATCATTCGGTTTTCTTTTTTTATGTTATTGTTATGAACTTATTCAATTTATGGATAAACTATGATAAAGGCTAATCTTATTAAGACAATAAACCCGTTGTTACGCTTCCACATCAAAGTAAGATATAGTACTTCATTTTTTTTTCTTTCATTTTATGCCTATTGGTGTTCCAAAAGTACCTTTTCGAAGTCCTGGAGAGGAAGATGCATCGTGGGTTGACATATAGTGCGACTTGTCAGATATATTGGGTCACATGGAATTTCCCCATTCTCTCCCCTGATCGAGATATCCCCTCTTTCGCCCAAAAAAGATTGATTGAATTATCAAAAGTTTGGAGCGTGAAATACAATTTAATCCTATTTATTTTTTGTAGGGGTATCAGATTAATATTATCAATTAGAATAATTTATGGTTGGCTCGACTGGACCAAAAAAATGAAGTATCCAGGCTCCGTTTAGAAAAAACCCAATTGGTAATATATCTAAGATTACTACTTTTATAATATTCTATTTATAAACAGGAGCGATCTCAAACTGTTTAATCAATCGAGTAATATAATGAATACATTTAATATAATGAATACATTGAATATTTAGTGGAAGACATGAAATAAATGAAATTGAAAAATAAAAAAAGCCATAGCAAAAAGACGTGGTATTGGGACATTTGCCCTATATGTGCAAATAAAAATCGGGCCTATCTTTACTCGGAGTAGAGCATAAACCTAAAAAAATTGAAAAAGCCCATTCAGGAACAAGAAAATGGCATCGTTATTTGGATTCGATCTCGATGAAACAATACATCAATGAGAAGTTCATTCGATAAGTTTAGTAAATTATTTATATATATATTTTATTTATATATAGGTAAAGTAAACAGGCCAAAACAAATCCTTCTTGAAAAATGGAAGAAAAAAAGCCCTTTGTTAGAAGTTAGAAAGAGCCCCCTATGAAAATAAAAAAGAATGAGGGCTGCAATCTACACATTGATTTTTTTTTTTGCGCGATTTTTGATAAACCGTATGCATCGAAAGGTGCGCGTACGGTTCCTAAGGATACAATTATATCCTAATCAACCGACTTTATCGAGCAAGATTACTTTTTTTAGGCCAAGAGGTTGATAGCGATCTCTCGAATCAAATTATTGGTCTTATGGTATATCTCAGTCTAGAGGATGATAGCAAAGATCTGTATTTGTTTATAAACTCTCCCGGGGGGTGGGTAATACCCGGAGTAGCTATTTATGATACTATGCAATTTGTACAACCAGATGTACAGACAATATGCATGGGATTGGCCGCTTCAATAGGATCTTTTCTTCTGGTCGGAGGAGAAATTACCAAACGTCTAGCATTCCCTCATGCTCGGCGCCAATGAGTTTTGTATTTGAGAGAAAAAAGAAGACTATGCCTTCGCCATATGAAATATGACTATTAAGTAATAATAGCATGGCATTTTGAATTCGATATGAGAAACCTTTTTTTTTTTTTCAAAAATCAATCATTAGATTATATATCGAACGAATAGTATGAGATAAAGGGCATTTCCGATTTTATCTGATTTATCGGAAGCCTATTGCAGCGTCACAAACTTTTTTGTTTTCACACCAGAGGGATAATAACAATATTTATCTTAGGAAAGAATACAAAAAAAGAAACTTTGGGATTGCTTAATAACAGACTAAATAAATATATAAAGCAACGGAACCATCATAGTATGTTTTAACTACTCCAAAATAAAATGAAGGATGGTTATTGGATTATTTACAGATCGGGGTCTGATAGGCCCTATATTTGAATATTTGAATTTGATTTTATACTTCTTCAATGGAATGGAGGTTATAAAGTAAATTCCATTGTATAGCCGTATGCAATGCGCAAAAGATGCCTGTACGGTTGTTCAATTCTATCTTTTGGTTTTCATATCATTACTCGTTATTTAATTTATTCTCTTTGATTTCTCTTCGAGATAGAAGAACCATTTATTAGGTTATATAATCAGGGTAATGATCCATCAACCTGCTAGTTCTTTTTATGAGGCACCCGCAGGAGAATTTATCCTGGAAGCGGAAGAAATGATGAAGCTGCGCGAAACCATTACAAAGGTTTATGTACAAAGAACAGGCACACCTCTATGGGTTGTATCCGAAGACATGGAAAGAGATGTTTTTATGTCAGCAACAGAAGCCCAAGCTCATGGAATTGTTGATCATGTAGGGGTAGAATAAAAAATAACAGGGATTTCGCGCAAATACAAATACGCCATTTGAAATTTTATCTTCTTACTGGGTTTGATAGAGTATTCTATTAATTAATTTATTACTATAGAAGTAATTCCTAATCGGCCGGTTAGGATCGATCTAAACCAGCTCATTATGTATACGAGTCAACATGCCAACTATTAAACAACTTATTAGAAAGACGAGACAGCCAATCAGAAATGTTACGAAATCCCCCGCCCTTGGGGGATGCCCTCAGCGACGAGGAACATGTACTAGGGTGTATGTGTGACTCGTTCAGAGCATGGACTGGGGCAAAAGAAAAGAACCCATTTTTCCAGTATCAGTGATCAGTAACAGTAAATAAGATAAAATAAAACGGAAGAACTCCATTCACTATCTAAAAAGTATCTATCATACCCTTCTATTGTGTATCAAAATTTATGGTTTCTAGTGGTGTAAATCCAATCGTCTCCATTTTCAATTTAAGATGAGAAAGAATTTCCCATTGGTAGCAAATGTTTATCCATTAAGCGGGGGGAATCCCATTTAAAGGCAAGAAAGATTACGCCCTTACTCTTTCAACAACGGACTAAGAGGGTCAGCTACACAGTTAATCTTCATAATTAAATACCGTTACTGTATAAGTGGATCTCGTTGTGAAAGACGGATTACTGAATAATTCATGGGTAGAGCCAAAAAGTGTGAACTGTACAAGTTAACAATAGCATTGATTAAATGAAAGAAAAGAAGGGGCTCCGGTGTATAGAAGGGATCTCGCCGTTTAAGAAGTAACCATAGAAACGATGGAACCCACTATTTTTTTTTTATTCATTTCTATTTTATATTTACTACTTTTTGTTTTTATTTAATATTAATATGCTTTTTTTAATATCTAGTATCAATATTATTTCTTATTTCGAGGTAAAATGCCTATAAAAAAAAAGAAAAAATAGTGGGCGGGAAGGTTATAGTAGCAAAAGCCGTTGGAGTTTTTATTTTATACATTGGAAGGATCCGTTTTGTTATTAACAAACTAGTAAAGGGGAAGGGAATAACTGAAAGAAAAGAAATCAATTAGTTATTTATCAAAGTTTCATTTATTCAATGACCAGAATTAAACGAGGATGTATAGCTCGGAGACGTAGAACAAAAATTCGTTTATTTGCATCAAGCTTTCGAGGGGCTCATTCAAGACTTACTCGAACTATTACTCAACAGAAAATAAGAGCTTTGTTTTCGGCTTATCGGGATAGAGGTAGGCAAAAGAGATATTTTCGCCGTTTGTGGATCACTCGGATAAATGCAGCAATTCGAGGGAATTTAGTATACTATAGTTATAATATTTTCATACACAATCTGTACAAGAAGCAGTTGCTTCTTAATCGTAAAATACTTGCGCAAATAGCTATATTAAATATAAATTGTCTTTCTATGATTTCCACTGAGATTATAAAATAAGTAGATTGGAAGGACTCCATAGGAATGTTTTAAATTTTAATGGAGTGCGCTGTAAAATTAACTCCGGGAAGGTAGAATAGAAATTAGTATGATAAAATATAATCAAATAATATGATAAAGTCGTCAAAATGAACAAACAAGACGTTCAATAAAAAAAGATTTATTCTTTTTCCCCGATCCTTTTTTTCTTATGACACGACACTCACATCTTAATTCGCGAATTTTTCGAACAAAACATCAATCCGCCTTTGAGTTCGTATTGGAATTTTGATTCAAGTGAAGAGTAAGCCTATCCCCCTTTTTGATTCTAAGACCCGCAGTTCTAGCAGCCGACTCACCTCTTTCAAATTGTTTCTCATTATTAAGAAAGGGTAACAAAGATAAAATACGAGCTTGCTTGATAGCAATAGTAATTAATCGTTGTTGTTTTAAGTTTAATCTATTCACCCGTCTAGATAATATCTTTCCTTGTTCACTAATAAATCGACTAATTAAACTCATGTTTCTATAATCAATTCGATCCCCCGACCCAATCGGGGGCAAACGCCTACGAAAAGATCGCTTGGATTTAAAATAGAGTCGCTTGGATTTATCCATGATTTGTTTATTCCTTATCCCGAAAATCCTAATTTTGTCGGGGATTTCTTTTTGGTTTGTTTATCTTTAAATATATGTTATATATAATATATGGTATATGACATTTTTCATCTTCCTTGGAAGGATGACATACAATACATACGTGTAATCGGTTCCATCTATTTCTTTATCTCCCCATGAATTGTATATTTGTAACAAAAGGGACAGAATTTTCTCAATTCCAATCGACTAGGCGTATTGTGTCGATTCTTTTGAGTAATATATCTGGAAATACCAACCCTCTTTGATTCCTTATTAGCATCATTTCGAACAGCACAATTGGTACATTCCAAAATAACTGTTACTCGAACATCTTTCCCCTTGGCCATGAACCCCCTTTGTATTTTTGATTCACTCAACTATTCTATTTTGCGATCCAAAGAGAAAAAAGGAACGAAAAAAAAAAAAAATAGAAGTTGCTAACTCGAAATAAAATTATGAAAAATTTCGTTGCAATCAAGATAGTAATAATAAGTAATACAATGATTTCTAACTACATTTCTAATCCCAATATAGCGTTTCGTCTTTCATTTAAGTATTTTGTATGATATTGTTGACCTATCCATCAATTTCCATTTCCGTTCTCATTCTCTTTTTAATTATTTTAATTTAAATTAAAAATTTTATTTTAATTCGAGCCTCGGGCCTGAGGCCCGAGTTCCGAGTTTCACTGAATTTGAATCCACTTTTATTCTTTCTCTTTTCGAACTTATTCGAATTTTAAAAATTCTAAAATTAAAAGATGGGAAGGGGAGGGATTAGTCACAGAGATTTTATTAAATCCCTAATCTTCTTCACCACTTCCCATGTTACTAACTAGAATGAAAAAAAGGGGAATATAAGCGCATCCGGAAATAAACGATTGATCTCTATCAATAGACCTGCTAAAAACCCGAACCATATAGTACTTACTACCGGCGCCACGGAGAGATATGTTTTTAGATCTCGCATTTTATTTGAAATCCTCCTTCTTTATTGGAATTTGTAATACATATATGATCAGACATATATGGAGTTAATGATCGCTTGTATTTGTCCGCGGAATCCCTAATTCAAATTGAAATGTACAACGATTCAGTAGAATATTCCTTTTCTTAAAAAAAAGTGCCCTTTTCTGTACCAGCATTTCCCCAAAATATTCATTTTTTTTACAGCGGGTTTCATTATACGTAACGCATATAAGTGGTTTATTATAATTAATTAATAATTAATTATATGTTCTATGATATGAGATCAAAAAGAAGAAATGACAAGATAATTTTTGTATAGAAATGGAGTAAATAAAGATGTGGAAAACAATACGGGTATTCTCTACAATGACACTGTAACCCAATTGAAAGGGATGTAGCGCAGCTTGGTAGCGCGTTTGTTTTGGGTACAAAATGTCACGGGTTCAAATCCTGTCATCCCTACCTATTCTATTACT